GCTATCGAAATCGTGAGCATCGGCATGTAGGTTCCAGATCCAAGTAGTAGTATCGGGTCCCTTAGCTAGTGTTCTTGAGAAATGACCCGGTTGAGCCCATTCCTCGAAAGAAGTTTTTATGGGATCCCTATCTACCAAAATTTTGACTTCTGGTTCCGGCGAACGAATAATCATTGAGTCCTCCTCTTTCCGGACAACACATACAAAGAGACCCGCCAACAGTCAAGAAATTACTGAACCTATGAGAGACGTTTAGAATTAGTTTCTTTATCTTCTATCTCTCTTCTATCTCTCTTCTATCGCTTTTTTAGTTCTTCACTAGAGCAATTATGTTCTGGAAGTCGATCCGGGGCAAGTGTTCGGATCTATTATGACATATGTCTTAGGCGCTCAACGGACCCCGTTTTTCTTATACTTTTCAGACTTTACTTTAGCACAAAAACAATTTTTTTTGTGCAACCCAGTGTATTCATATCTTAATTAGAAGTTTCTAGATGGAGTTCGTTTGACGGTTTTTTATTAGTTTTAATAGAATTTAATAGAATAAAATAGCCGAAAAGAAGAAAAGCATTCCTTGTTATAGCCGTGTACCACTTATCCCACGAAATACCAGACGAAAAAGAACGCGATATAATGAGATTCTTTGATTGGTTCTTCCGATAGAAACGATCCTGACCGATGGGCCCAACAACATACTACAAACAATCAATTACTATCAGATAATTAACAAAAGATTTACCAATAAACAAACAATTATTAACAACCAATACACAAACACTATTAAATATTATTATAACTATTAATATTATTATAAATATATTAATATTAATATATTAATATATTTATAATAATAATTTAGAAGATAATAAAAATTTAGAAGAATAATATTTCTAATTCTAAAATACTGAAAGAAGAAATAAAAATAAAAGAATCAATAAACATAGAATCTTTGTTCTTATTCGAAACGCCTTGTGATCTTTAACCAATTCTGTGCTTCAATATAATTACCAGGAGTAAGCGCTATAGCCTGTTTCCAATACTCAGCGGCTTGATCGAACCAAGCCTCTGCAATTTCAGAATCCCCCTGTCGAATGGCCTGTTCTCCTCGGTCGGAATAGGCGCATGAATTCCTTTCCTTAGAACCGTACTTGAGAGTTTCCTAACTCATACGGCTCGGCAGTCAATTCTTTTGGTGTCCCATGTTTTATTTTTACCTTATCATATATCTAATTGAATGAGCATAGATCTATCCGATTTTTCTCGGATTAACCAAAAGAGGTTAATCACATGAGTTTCAAACTTCAAATTAATAATAAGTTTTATCTTTTCTCCCACCTTTAGAAAAATAAAGAAGCATAAGCATTTCAAAAGTATCGTTAGATTTTTCTGAAAGGTAACTATCTCGGTTTCATCTCATATAGAAATTAATATAGAATCCTTGAAAAAGACTTCTTCCTCATGAAAAAGACTTACTGTCTTTGGGATCTGATGCTACACCGCTGCTCCATACCTTAGGGGATCGGCTCTATTACATAAGTGGATTCCTAATTTTTATCTCATATCATGACATAAAAAAGCAGTTCTTATTTTATCGGCTCAAAAACTCGCTAATTGATCTTTACGGTGCTTCCTCTATCAATTAGATCCGCTATCCATAGAATAAAGTCTCTAGGCCTATCTATTTCTTCATATTTTGACTTCTAGGAGGTTTCTTCCTTTGCTACAGCTGATAAAAATCGTTTTTTGGACGATGCAATATGTAGAAAACCCTTTTTTCTAGTATTTACTAGTGTATTTACTCTTTCTTTCCTTTTTTCTTTCTATAGTGGAGATAGTCGCACGTAATGACAGATCACAGCCATATTATTAAAAGCTTGTGGTAAGAACGGGTTTCGTTCTAGTGCTCGAAAATAATATTCTAAAGCTTTTGTATGTTCTCCGTTACTTGTGTGGATAAGGCCTATGTTATAGAGTATATAGCTTCGATCATAGGGATCAATTTCTAGGCGCATAGCTTCATAATAATTCTGTAGCGCTTCCGCATAATTTCCTTCGGATTGAGCTGACATCCGTTACGGTCGTCATTCTATTCAAAGAATCCTCCGTTCCAAAACCGTACGTGAGGTTTTCACCTCATACGGCTCCTCCTTTATGTGCATAATGAGAATAATCCATGAAATTAAAAAAGGTCGAAATATTGTCATTATGAACTGAGCGGGGCTAATTTTTTTACAAGAAATCTTTAGCCAACCCTCTTGCAAAAGATCTTTTCTTAACATTAAGCGTGTTTGTTGGTACTAGATAAAAATGGAAACTCCAGCAATTTCTTTGTTATCACCGCTCCTTAATTTTCAGGAATTAGTCACTTCAACAGTCTTCGATGGTTATATGGGTATCCAAAGTACCAACGAGATGGATTTTGTTGTCCCAACCATTTTTTTTCTTAGCCCCGATCCCGATAAAGAAAAGGAGTCTTTATAACAAATAACAAAGTTTTCGTGTAGTTGATTCCTCGGCGTAGTGCTTCTTCCTCTATGCCGCCTATTGGTACTAGTGTGGTAGGGTTGACTCGCAATACATACCCATACATAATAGGTGTAACCTTTCGCTCAATACTAGAATCAACAATCTAAGCATCTGAGGTTGCATTAATCGGGGATACACGACAGAAGGAATTGTTTTATTTATAAACTTCACCTTCAACAAGCGTGAATTTCTTTTTTTTTTTTTTTTCTTTGATTTCATTCAATAATTTTTTTCTATTCCGAATCACGTGTCGTTTTCCTAAGACCGAGAACGGTAAATCCAAAAATAATCAAATCGCACCATCTCTGTAATAAGTAAATGCCTCTTTTTCTCCTGAAGTTGTCGGAATTATTCGTAATAAGATATTGGCTACGATTGAAAAGGTCTTATCAATAAAATTTCCATTTATCCGCGATCTAGGCATAGGTAGCAATCCATTCTATAACTCTTTTCATTACCCCTCGTAAGAAAATGATCTCACAAACAAAGGAAGTGTACAGTACGAAATAACATAAAAACGGACCAATTAAAAAAAGGGGATAACCCTCTACTTCAAATTTCTCTTTTTTTTTTAGTATAAGATTGATTCTATGGATTTAGGATAGAATAGGAAAATTTGAGAAATTTTGAATAACTTATGGTCGAAAGAGGAAAAAGAATCGAATAATCGTAACATGCAAATAAAATAGCAGGCCTCCTTTGTGTTTTGTGCAGAAAAGGTATACACAATATAATCAAATATATATATAAATCCCTGGGATGATTTATGAATTTTTAATAGATCTATGGAGTAAGGGGTTATTGTTGAGAGATATAAAAATGGAAAAGAATTTTAGAATTCTTATAGAAATTCTAAATTATAGAAAGGGAATTCAATTCAAGTTTAAAGAGAATTATGAATTTTAAGGGTATCCGATAAGCCTAATAATAAAAAAAGATAAACCAATCGATTGATTTGATTCATTCCAATTCATTGAGTATAAACATTCTAAAAAAAGAAATGAGTACCCTCATCAGTAAACATCAATAAATCTATATCTTTATTGTAATTGTATTATTTTTAACTTTAACACTTTAACAGTCCTTTCACAAAAAAATCTTCTCTTTATCTTTAGCCGAATAATTCGAATTGATTGTCCGTACCTATCGAACAGTCTAATATGAATAACTCGCTATTCACTGGGGGTATCGGCCATAATCATTATGTAGGAGAGATGGCCGAGTGGTTCAAGGCGTAGCATTGGAACTGCTATGTAGACTTTTGTTTACCGAGGGTTCGAATCCCTCTCTTTCCGCCCCCTCACCTAATTCACCAATGTAATTGACCATAATGTATTAACTACAAAGCGATACAAAAGAGTTAGACCTTGATATAGATTCTCTATTTCGAATCTCTGTGATACGGAAAATACTGGACGACAGGGACTGAAAATAGCCCTACTTATCATCTATGATCCATGAATGGGAGAAAAATCCCCGAATCAAAACTCTTTCCTTTTCCTTGTGTTGTGTTCCTTTACTTAACCTTAAGTTAGGCGAAAAGGGGCAAATTTGTACAAACCCTTTTTTCAGTTAGGTTTAAGTCTGACGAGAATAATATTCTACGACAAGCAATTCATTTATTTTCAAACCGACCCATTTCCTATCTATTATTTGATTGACTAATCCTTTATATTGTAATGTGTGAAGGGTCAAATGCTTTGGTAATTCCTCAGGGATCGATGAATCAAGATAATTTTGAATCAGAGCTCTAGATTTTTCAGCCCTCGCGGAAATAATATCGCGGGGTTTGCAGCGATAACTTGGTATATCTACTATATGATCATTAACTAAAATATGTCTATGATTAACTAATTGGCGGGCTTGAGGAATAGTTGAAGCCATACCCAATCGAAAAAGGATGTTATCCAAACGCATTTCAAGTAATTGTAGTAAAACCTGACCTGTTGACCCTTTTGCTTTTCCGGCTATACGAACGTATTTAAGTAATTGTCGTTCTGTAAGACCATAATGAAAACGCAATTTTTGTTTTTCTTCTAAACGAATACGATATTGAGATTTTTTCCTGGGGCGGGATTGGTTTTTTACGGCTTTAGGCCTCTTACTAGTTAGTCCCGGTAAAGCCCCCAGACGGCGTATTTTTTTGAAACGAGGCCCTCGGTAACGTGACATAAATACTCCTTTATGAATTTGATTGAAATTTCATAAAAAAATTCAAACTGAACTAAATGAAGCGAAATCCGCTGAAGTATTGTACTACAAATATTAATGAGATAATTTGGATCAATATCCATCTTTTTTATATTTTTGTATTTGTAGTAATTTTTTATTAATTAGTTAATTATTATTTTTATAGTTAATTATTATTTTGATTATTATTAATTATATTTAATTATTAATTATATATAGATTGTAGTATTCCTATTGTATTACATACAAAAAAGATATAGATTCTTTATAAATTCTTCTATATAAATATAGAAATAATAAATAGATAAATAACAGAAATTAATAAAAATTTATCTATTACATTTTTCTATTACGCTATTAGATAAATATAAAGTATTAAGTATATATAGAAATAGAATATCGATATCGATATATTAAATCAAAAGGGGTTTCCGCTTTATTCTGAAAAGATCTAAATAAACAAATCAGCGACCTTTGGAAGGCAAGGGGAGAAGAAGCTTTTTCTATGTCCTTTGATTTTAACATTGTCAATTATGTAAAAAATCAAACAAAAGAAATAGGGAAAGCCGGCTATCGGAATCGAACCGATGACCATCGCATTACAAATGCGATGCTCTAACCTCTGAGCTAAGCGGGCTCAAATACTAGAAATTTTGCATACATAGGAATTCAGCAAACTATTAGGATCTCATCTATTCACTATCTTAGTTTTTTATCTTTTAGATAGTTATCTGATATGTTATATTTATATTATAATATCCATTGTAAGATAAATAATATATTAATTACCATTGTTAAGATAAATTATACATTAAAAGAAGATATAGATATTCTAAGTCTAAATTAAATAGTCTAAATGAACTAATAAATTGAAAAAATTTTTTATAATTAAACTTTTTTAGACTAATTAATTCGAATTTTTTTTTTTCGAATTATAAATAGAAAATGATAAATATAAATGAATGAGAGAATTCGTTGTAGCTATTATACGGTATATCTATTATACTATAGATAATAGAGATTTTAAAAAGATAATAGAGATTTTAAAATTCTATACTCTAATTATAGAAAAAATTATTAATTAGAATGATTAATTAAGATAATTAAGAATTACTAAATTCAATTCAATTTTTTTTTTCTTTTTTTGTTTTTTCGTTATGTTATGCTTATCTGATTATATAGAATCTTGCTTGAAAGTATACGAAAAGGATAAGAGAAAGATGCAACCTATATAAATGCAAGCCGTACCATAATGAGCCACTCCGATCTTTTGTTTTCATTCAGAAAGGCGGAAGTTAAGACAAAAAGAATCGACCGTTCGAGTATTCCACAAATTGCCTGAGAAAAATCGTAGTACAAGAGGCGTGTATATGTTATGTAGTATACACTTGTCTATATTGAATTGCGAATACAGAAATGATAGAATCTTTTCTGATTGGACCAAATAAAAAAAACGAGGTCCCCCATAGAGACGAAAGAAGATAAAAATAGGTAAGAAATAAAATAGGGGAAAGAAAAGAAACACGATTCAATATAAGAATCGCTAGCTATATCTAAGAAATTCAACGGGTTCCGCAAAAAACGAAATGAAAGAAAAAAGGGAAGGACGTTATAATAAGATCCTAATCTCAAAACAAAAAAAAGGGGGGATATGGCGAAATTGGTAGACGCTACGGACTTAATTGTATTGAGCCTTGGTATGGAAACCTACTGAGTGATAACTTTCAAATTCAGAGAAACCCTGGAAAAAAAAAAAGGGCAATCCTGAGCCAAATCCTGTTTAAAAAAGCGTTCAAAAAGAAATAGGATAGGTGCAGAGACTCAATGGAAGTTGTTCGACCAAATGGGGTTGACTGCTTTTGCGTTGGTAAAAGAATACTTCTATCGAAATTTCAGCAAGGAGAAACATATAGAATACGTAATGAAAAACGATCTCAAAAAAGACGACTGGGACACCTATTCTTTTGATTTCTATTTTTTTATAGGTTATAGCAAATAGGTTATAGCAAAAAGAATTATAGGAAAAATCAAAAGAATCGTTGTGAATCGATTTCAAATTGAAGAAAGAATCGAATAGAATATTCATTAATCAAACCATTCACCCCATAGTCTGATAAATCAATGGATTAATTGGACGAGAATAAAGATAGAGTCCCATTCTACATGTCAATATCAATACCGACAACAATGAAATTTATAGTAAGAGGAAAATCCGTCGACTTTAAAAATCGTGAGGGTTCAAGTCCCTCTATCCCCAATCCTAAAAAGCCCGTTTATCGCCCCACTTATTTCTTTCTTTCAGCCTACCCTTTCCCTGTCAAAATTTCTTATGTTCATCCTATTCTTTTACATTTTATACATTTTACAAACGTATCCGAGTAACAAAATTTCTCTCTTTTATCAGATATCATACGCAAGCCCTGTGATATATATGATATACGTACAAATGAGCATCGGAATACATACCCCTTTGAATGATTCACAATCCATATCATTACTCATACTGAAACTGACAAAGTATTCTCTTTGAAGATCCAAGAAAATCCCCTACGAGACTCTTCTTTTAAGACTTTTTTGTCTCTTTTTTTTTAATTGACATAGACCAAATCCTCTAGTAAAATGAGGATGATACATCGTTAATGGTCAGGATAGCTCAGCCGGTAGAGCAGAGGACTGAAAATCCTCGTGTCACCAGTTCAAATCTGGTTCCTGATATATGATTTGATTCATTTGTATGAGCTTCTATTCTACTTAATACCTACTATGCGTCTGAAAGTGGGTCGC